GTGGGGGTTGAAGTGAATTACCCCCTCGACCCACCAGTCGTGCAAAGCCACACTGTCCGAGGGCGCGGCTACTAGGTTCATCGGCATCAGATTGCCCAGTACACAATAGAGCACACACAGTGTTTTTTTTTTGTCCAGTCTTTTCATGTTTTTCCACAGAGAATAGAACTTGAGAGAGCTCTTCATCACCGAAAACTTCGGAAAGTCCATCTCGTAATTCGCATACTGGAGCTGCTGGGAAGTGAAATTGACTCTCTTCGTCACCGGGCGACTCCGGTATTGTTTTTCTTTTTTCATGAACCGTTTTTCATAACGTTCTGTAATAACTTCTTCGAAGTCTTGACTAACATTTTCTTTTCCTGTCCTAACATTTTCTTCTTCTTCGTCTTGACTAACATTTTCTTCGTCTTGACTAACATTTTCTTCGTCTTGACTAACATTTTCTTTTCCTGTCCTAACATTTTCTTCGTCTTGACTAACATTTTCTTTTCCTGTCCTAACATTTTCTTTAACAATTTCTTTTCCTTTCCTAACAATTTCTTTTGCTTTCCTAACAAGTTCTTTTTCTTCCCTACCAATTTCGTTTGCTTTCCTAACAAGTTCTTTTGCTTTACTAACAGTTTCTTTTGCTTTCCTAACATTTTCTTCTTCTTTCCTAACAGTTCCTTTTGCTTTACTAACAGTTCCTTTTGCTTTACTAACAGTTCCTTTTGCTTTACTAACAAGTTCTTCTTCTTCACTAACAATTTCTTTTCCGTTGAAATTTGAAAGAAGTAATTTGATTGGTCTAACCCACGGGTTCATTTTATATGTCTCCAGAGGTAGCATAACTTCTCGGACGAACCAATCTTTCTCAGTGGCTTTAGTATTAGTGAAGATTTCTTCATTCATTCCCATCCAATCAAAAAAGCTTTTTTTGTGTTTTTTCCAATCAAAAAAGCTTTTTTTTTGTTTTTTGTGATTGAGCTCTTGGATTTCTGGATCCGAAGCAGAAATATAAATAAGACCTCTATTCTCAATTATTTGAGAATTATTAGTACCAACCTTCGTATTTGTATTATGGTTAGGATCGATCTTCATCCAGGCCTCAGCCTCAAATTTGAGAATCTTACAATCAAAATCTAAAGATTTTCTATTTATAAAGCTCTTGAGATAATTCTTGTCTAGATAATGTTTGCTAAAAATCTCCTCAGGTATATTTATCTCAAATAATTTGTCTTTCTGTGTGGTGTAATTATAAGAGATCTCTTCTTTCTTATTTACTTGTAATGGCAATTTATAAATATAGGAGTCCTTCTTAGTTTCAGGACAAATGAATTTATATGCTAAAAGATCATATCTATAGTTTTTTTCCAACTTATTTTTTTGATTTGTTAATGAATATACTTCAGAATCATTTTGTTTTTTGTAATGAAGTAATTGGTCTTTTTCATATGAATCTCCTTTATTTAAATCTTTATTTTGAGGCGTATGGCGTTGGTTGACTGCATTTCGCCATTTTTGTGGGATTAATAGAGACCATCTAATCTGAGAGAAATTGTATTGATAATGACCTCTTAACCAGTTTTTCCATGGATTCGTTCCAAAATGGCGAAGTTTCTTATGCTTTAATTCGGAATGAAATATTCCTTGTCTTTCAAAAGAATCCTTTATTGCAGTCTTAACAAAAAAAGATGTTCCGCGATATTGAAGAACAGATCTTAACTTATCACTAACTTGGGTTTGTGATAATTTGTAAAATACATATGCTTGTGACAGGGAAGATAAATCTGGTAAGGAAGAAAAAATTTTAAGAAAAGGAGGTGACGCACTCCTAAAGGCAATTCTTTTTTCATTTGTTTCGGGATTGTAAATGTCTTTATCCAAATTTTTTGGGGGGAAATTGATTCTACAAATATTAATGATCCATAGAAAGATATCTAGGGATATATTGTATATTTTTTCAATGAACAATTTTTGAAAATAATGCAATTTACTTATTAATCGAACATTTCTTCTTTTTAGAATTGTCCAAATATTTTTTGGTGATTCTCCATTTTTTTTTTCTTTTGTAATTATTTCTAATTGATTTTTGGTTGTGCTTATTCTATTAATCACATTTTTTCGTTTTTCTTCTAGTATTTTTGCTTCTGATTCTTCTGAATTTGTCAAAGCTGTAGATGGAATTTGACTAACTGATTCATCAATTCTCTCATTGCTGATTATAGAATCTTTTTCTTTTTGAGTTTCACTCGATTCATATACTCCTCTCAATATTCTATTTTCTTTTATAGTTTCTTTGATTTTTTTGACAAGTTCTTCTATTTGGCTTTTTAGAACTAGAACCGTTTTGATAAGCCATTTTATGCTTTCTTTTGAGCCTTTTAGAACTCGAACAATTTGTGGTTTGATTGTTTTCTTGAACTTCTTGAGAAATTTTCTTATAACTACAAAATCGGTCTTTTTCATTTTTTTTTTTCTCAATAATTTTTCACGTATATCATTTAGTTCTTGGAAAATGGGCCTTAAAATGGGCATCCAAAAAGTCTCAAAGGAAGGGTCGGGCAGGGCGTCACCCATAGGATAGTCAGATACTCCCCAGAAAGCCCTTAGAAAAACAGTCTCGGGATTTTCCAGATTTCTATCATCCTCTGTGCGAAAAGGTTGCAAATAAAAAGGAGATGTAATTTTGACCTGAAGACCTTCTTCGACCCAATTCTCCGGAAGCCGTCTGTTGTATAGAGTACCACCGTCGTAGGCGCATATAGCATGACTCTCTTTATACCAGTCCGCCAAATCCTCAGACCACTCGTTCTGTTGCAATAATAAGAAACGGCCAAGAGTTTTAGCTATTATCAATAAAGGCAATGAAATAAATTTTCTAAAATTTGAGTGACAAAGTACTATACAAGCTCTTATTGCAGGCGCACACTCGACTACATCATCCCATTCTTCCGATGCCGCCCACTGTGCCAAATGTTTGTCGATGCCACTTGTTTCTGGGCGTTTGTCGTGCGCTAATTTGAATATGGCGTCTGGTTTCCTTTCTTTACTTTCTTTACTTTCTTTACTTTCTTTCCTGGCTTTCCCGGCTTTCCTAGCTTTCCTTTCTTTCCTGGCTTTACTTTCTTTCCTGGCTTTCCCGGCTTTCCTAGCTTTCCTTTCTTTCCTAGCTTTACTTTCTTTCCTGGCTTTCCTTTCTTTCCTTTCTTTCCTGGCTTTCCCGGCTTTCCTAGCTTTCCTTTCTTTTCTGGCTTTCCCGGCTTTCCCAGCTTTCCTTTCTTTCCTGGCTTTCCTGGCTTTCCTGGCTTTCCTGGCTTTCCTGGCTTTCCTGGCTTTCCTGGCTTTCCTTTCTTTTTTTGTTTGTTCTTTGTTACGTTCGTTAAGAGTGAAAAGGCCCCCCCTTTTTTTGCTTCTTTTGCTTACAAACCCCAACCTATGCATCAATTTTTTGCCTCTTTTGCTTACAAACCCCAACCTATGCATCAAATTTTGGATTCTTTTGCTTACAAACCCCAACCCATGCATCAAATTTTGGATTCTTTTGCTTACAAACCCCAACCTATGCATCAAATTTTGGATTCTTTTGCTTCCAAACCCCAACCTATGCATCAAATTTTGGATTTTCAAAACAAGGACCTTCGGGTTCATGAACCCGAAATAAATAGACCATCTACTTTTTACGAAGCGGACAAAAAGAGGGGAACGCGGCCGGCTTTCAATCTTTCTTCCAATAAACGTTTTACGCCTTTGGTAGCGCATAGAACCTTTGATTACCCCGTGCTGAAACCCTTTCGGCAGATACAGGTAGGTATAAAGGTCCTCTTTCGCAAAGTCACGAGTATTCATTGTATCAGCAATCTCCTCAATATCCGTCTTCTTGTCTTGAGTCTGAGTCTCCGTCTTCTTGTCTTGAGTATTAGTCTCCTCAATATCCGTCTTCTTGTCTTGAGTCTGAGTCTCCTCAATATCCGTCTTCTTGTCTTGAGTCTGAGTCTCCTCAATATCCGTCTTCTTGTCTTGAGTCTGAGTCTCCTCAATATCCGTCTTCTTGTCTTGAGTCTGAGTCTCCTCAATATCCGTCTTCTTGTCTTGAGTCTGAGTCGCCTCAATATTCGTCTTCTTGTCTTTAGTATCTTTGCTAATCTTCGGAATAAAAAAAAGCTCATGTTTATATTTTTCTGATCTCACCTCATACTCGTCCCGCTGCTTGTCACTGTGTTCTTCCGCATTTTGCTCTACGTCGGTGAATAATTTGTATATCCAACGAGGGACTGTGTGAAAGATTTCTCGGTGAAAAAGATCTTTTCCCCGATAATATTTGTTTTTAGTAGCTATCCTTTTGTTTTTTAACTGTTTCCGTCTTTCCCACCCCTTTTTCACAGGATTAGAAAACAATTTTTCCAAAGGATTATAATATAATTTTTTTTCAGCTCGTAGTTTTTGTGTTTTTCTTTTAAGTATCGCTAACAGTCCCTGTCCATAGTTTGGGGAATCGTAAAGGAAACCTGAAATAAGGGTCTCATAAATTCGATTTAGAACAAGGCTTTGGACCATTTTAGATTGAGAATTTCCAATCTTAGGAGATTTACGAATTGCTTTTATTTTACCAGATATAAGTTTACGAATTTCATCAATGTTTTTTCCTTTACCAGATATAAGTTTACGAATTTTATCAATGTTTTTTCTTTTACGAGATTTGAAAGTTGCATTATTTTTTCTTCCACGAGATTTACGAATTGCATTGTTTTTTCTTTTACGAAATATAAATTGACGAATTGCTTTTATTTTACCAGATATAAGTTTACGAATTTCATCAATCTTTTTTCTTTTACCAAACATCAATTGACGAATTTCATTGGTTCTTATTTTATAAGATTGCTGTTTACGACTTATATGCATTACATCCCCCTTCGTTTTCTTACCTTTAAGCAGTGCATTCATTTCGCTTTCACTAGTAGGTAGATAAGTTTCAACTTCGCGTCTTTCACAACTATTATGCAATCTTTTAATGCTTCCAC